GAGAACTATTTGTTTCAATTTGTATCTTTCTACCCGTAATAGGGATTGGTATTTATCCTGATTTCGTTCTCTCGTTATCAGTTGACAGGGTACAAGCTATCCTATCTAATTACTTTTATAGATAGTGTTTCATTAATGAGACAAAAAGTCTTATAATTCTTTAATTTTAAGATTTTTTTTTAATCGTTCGCTTTACAATGCAAAAAAATAAAGTGAATTAGAATTGTAATGAGATGCATTTCGAGTTTTTGTTTTGACAACCTGTCAAAACAAAAACTCGAACAAGCAAACTTTCGTTATATATGGGACGATATTCTTATGTATTTTTCATGTAGCTTATTCAATTAGATGTTAATGTGAATGAACCATAACTATGTAAACCTATTCCTAATAGATTGACCCCAAAATAGCATATCCAAATTATAAAAAATCCTATAGAAGCTATAAGTGCCGAATTCGTACCTTGTAAACTTTGATTTTTTCTAGTATGTGAATAAATCGCGAATATGGTCCAAGTAATAAATGCCCAAGTTTCCTTCGGGTCCCAACTCCAATAAGATCCCCATGCTTCATTAGCCCATACTGCTCCACAAAGAATGCCTATGGTTAAAAAGGTAAACCCTAAACTAATCATACGATAACTCCAATAATCCAAACGCTGAGTCAATTGATATTTGTAATAATTTCGAAATGAAAGAAAAGAAGTATTTTTAAAAACGCTTCTTCTTTTTTCATTCAAGTATTTAATCTCACCAAAGAAAAATGATCTAATTAAGAAATTCTTGCTTTTACAAAAAAAATGGATGTTGTTTCGAAATGTAATGACTAGAAGAGCGATTGATAATAACGATCCGCATAAAAGAGCTGCATAGCTCAATAACATCATACTTACGTGCATCATTAACCATTGAGATTGTAGAGCAGGTACTAATATTGTGGATTGATGCATTTCAGTTGAAAGACCCGACGTAGCGAAGCCTTGAGTAAAAATAGTACTTGGGGCAGTTATTGTGCTTAAATCATTTTTATGGTTCAATTTCTTGGAAATTATATGAATAATAAAGAAACTACATGAAAGGAAGATTAATGACTCGTATAAATTACTTAACGGAAAATGTCCCGAAGAAATCCAACGAGAAACTAATAATCCTGTTATAGAGAAAAAGGTGGCTATCATCCCTTTTTCCGATGAATCACGTAATCCTACGATTTCGTAGACTAATAAGTTCATGAAATGAATCGTAATCACAATTGAAATGATCGAAAAAGAGATATGAGTTAATATATGTTCTAAAGTCACAAATATCATAAAAAAAGTGTCCCATTACAGAATTGAAATCGGAAATTGAATACATTATAGGATACATTGTGTCTCTTTTATAGGATGCCGCCACTCGGACTCGAACCGAGATGCTCTAGCACTGCTTCCTAAGAGCAGCGTGTCTACCGATTTCACCATGGCGGCTTACTTGAAATAATAATATTCATTTCATGTTGAATCGTCAAGAATCAAGGATTCAATATAGTTTAGGAAACATTAGAATCGATGAAAAAAGACTCGTTTAAATTCATATTTGAATCTTCAATAAAATAATCCTTAGTTAGTATCGTCCTAGGTTCGGTTTTTACAATCAACTTTCACGTACTTACTATAAACTAAGTTCCCCCGATACAGTTGAAATTTCGAGAATTTTGCTCTCGGTCGAGGTATAGAATTAAGAATTGTCCTTTTTCTTTCTATTTTTTTTTGATGATTTGTTTTTTATTTATCCGATTTCATCGGATTCCAAATGAAAAAGATTTATTTGATTTTTTTCATTGAAAAAAATCAAATAAATAAGATCTCATATGTATTACAATTTCATCACTAAATCCATTTGGAATTTTTCTAACGATTCCGATACTTTAGTATCATTAAGTATTAATACTCTTCATTGTGTATATGTATATAATATAAATAAAGTAACATTTACCAAACCAATTAAGTTTTAGGCTAGGTATATAACAAAATAAAAGAGTTTAAATTTCTATGGCAATTGTACTATTCACAATAGAAAATCTTAATCCTATTTTTCTATTGTGAAAAGTTAATGGATAGGGAAAAAATACTATTCTTAATAAGAACCCAATATACGGAAAACTCTTATTCTACATACCACAGCAGCTAGTTCTAACTAATATTGAGTAGTTCAATACATTAATTAATGTGAATCGTTCATCTTAAAAAGATTTTCAGTTCTTCGGGCTATGTCAATTCCAATTATCCCAAGACTTTATTATTTTTTTGTCGCACAAAAAAACTTTTTGAATGTCCGGTAGAAATCGATTTCGCTAAAGAAAAGGATTTTACTGCAGTTAAATATCCTTTTTTCTTCCAAATATTCCTACGAATATGTTTTTTTGACATAGAAATACATTTTTTTGGAACTGCCATTCAAAAAAGGGTTACTCATTTTTATTTATCGTTGGATGTGAAAGACATGTATTGTTCGGAATAGATCGTTTTTTTTCATCATTATCTATACTTTATTCTGTGAATAATAGTTTTTTTTTTTACTTTCAACATTTAACATAATTTATTAAAACATAATTTAACATTTAACATAAAATAACAAATAATATAAAATAACAAATAATGAATTTATTATATTTTATATATTTTATTATAATTTTATATATTTTATTATAATTTTATATATTTTATTATATTTTTTATTTTATATATATAAATTAAAAATTTTATATTTTATATATATATATAATTTATATATAATTTATTTTAATTTTATATATATTTATTTATATATATTTATTTATATATATTTAATATATATTTATTATAATATTTATTATAATTTTATATATATAAATTTATAATTTTTAAATTATATATATATATAATTTATTTATTTTATTTTATTTATATATTTTATATTTTTTTATTTATATATTTTATATATTTTTTTTTTTCATTATTATTGTTTATTGTTCTTTTCGAAAGAGATAAGAATTGGTGAATCGGAAACAATTTTTAATTAAAAAAAAATCTCAATTTGTTTGTTTTCTTATGGAACATACATATCAATATGCATGGATAATACCTTTTCTTCCACTTACAGTTACTATGTCAATAGGATTTGGACTTATACTTATTCCGACAGCAACAAAAAATATTCGTCGTATATGGGTTTTTCCTAGTATTTTTCTGTTAAGTATAGCTATGGGATTTTCGGCCAATCTGTCTATTCAACAAATAAATGGAAGTTTTATTTATCAATATCTATGGTCTTGGACCATAGATATTGATTTTTCCTTAGAGTTTGGATATTTGATCGATTCACTTACTTCTATTATGTCAATACTAATTACTACTGTTGGGGTCATGATTCTTATTTATAGTGACAATTATATGTCTCACGACCAAGGATATTTGAGATTTTTTGCTTATATGAGTTTTTCCAATACTTCCATGTTGGGATTAGTTACTAGTTCTAATTTGATACAAATTCATATTTTTTGGGAACTAGTGGGAATGTGTTCATATTTATTAATAGGGTTTTGGTTCACACGACCAATTGCTGCAAGTGCTTGTCAAAAAGCTTTTGTAACTAATCGTGTAGGAGATTTTGGTTTATTATTAGGAATCTTAGGTCTTTATTGGATAACAGGTAGTTTGGAATTTCGGGATTTGTTCAAAATAGCTAATAACTTGATCCATAACAATGGGGTCAGCCCCTTATTTGCTACTTTGTGTGCCTCTTTATTATTTGTCGGTGCAATTGCTAAATCTGCACAATTCCCCCTCCACGTATGGTTACCTGATGCCATGGAAGGACCTACTCCTATCTCGGCCCTTATACACGCTGCTACTATGGTAGCAGCAGGAATTTTTCTTGTAGCTCGGCTTATTCCTCTTTTCATAGACATACCCTATATAATGAATTTCATTTCCTTAATGGGCGTAATAACAGTACTATTAGGAGCTACTTTTGCTCTTGCTCAAAGAGACATTAAAAGAAGTTTAGCCTATTCTACAATGTCTCAATTAGGTTATATTATGTTAGCTCTAGGTATAGGTTCTTATCGAGCGGCTTTATTCCATTTGATCACTCATGCCTATTCTAAAGCTTTATTGTTTTTGGGATCTGGATCTATTATTCATTCAATGGAACCTATTGTTGGATATTCACCAGAAAAAAGTCAGAATATGGTTCTTATGGGTGGTTTAACAAGATATGTTCCAATTACAAGAACTACTTTTTTATTAGGTACACTTTCTCTTTGTGGTATTCCACCTCTTGCTTGTTTTTGGTCCAAAGATGAAATTCTTAATGATACTTGGTTATATTCACCAATTTTTGCAATAATACCTTGTTTCACAATAGGATTAACCGCATTTTATATGTTTCGGGTATATTTACTTACCTTTGATGGGTATTTGCGCGTTTCTTTTCAAAATCACAGTAGCACTAAAAATAATTTGTTCTATTCAATATCTCTATGGGGAAAAGAAACACCAAAAACAGTCAATAAAAATTTACTTTTATCAACAATGAATAATAAGGTTGACTTTTTTTCAAAAGATACATATAAAATTATTGATAATGATAAGATACGATACTTTAGTACTTACTTTGGAAATAAATATACTTCCATGTATCCTCATGAATCAGACAATACTATGTTATTTCCTCTGCTTGTATTGGTACTATTTACTTTGTTCGTTGGATCAATAGGAATTTCTTTTGATCAAGGAGTAATGGATTTTGATATATTATCGAAATGGTTAACCCCATCCCAAAATCTTTTCCATCCAAATTCGAATTATTCTGTGAATTGGTATGAATTTTTTACAAATTCCATTTTTTCAGTAAGTATAGCCATTTTTGGATTATTCATAGCATATATTTTATATGGGTCTGTTTATTCATTTTTCCAGAATTTGGACTTAATCAATTCATTTGTAAAAGGGAGCCCTAAGAGAATTATCTTGGACCAAA